CGAAAATTGTTATGGATTAAATTATAAGAAATTTTTGAAATCAAAAATGAATATTTGTGAACAATGTGGATATCATTTGAAAATGAGCAGTTCGGATAGAATTGAACTTTTGATTGATCCGGGTACTTGGGATCCTATGGATGAAGACATGGTCTCTCTGGATCCCATTGAATTTCATTCGGAGGAGGAGCCTTATAAAGATCGTATTGATTCTTATCAAAGAAAGACAGGATTAACCGAGGCTGTTCAAACAGGCATAGGCCAACTAAACGGCATTCCCGTAGCAATTGGGGTTATGGATTTTCAGTTTATGGGGGGTAGTATGGGATCCGTAGTCGGAGAGAAAATCACCCGTTTGATTGAACACGCTGCGAATCAAATTTTACCTCTTATTATAGTGTGTGCTTCTGGGGGGGCGCGCATGCAGGAAGGAAGTTTGAGCTTGATGCAAATGGCTAAAATATCGTCTGCTTTATATGATTATCAATTAAATAAAAAGTTATTTTATGTATCAATCCTTACATCTCCGACAACTGGTGGAGTAACAGCTAGTTTTGGTATGTTGGGGGATATCATTATTGCCGAACCCAATGCCTACATTGCATTTGCAGGTAAAAGAGTAATTGAACAAACATTGAATAAAACAGTACCCGAAGGTTCACAAGCAGCTGAATACTTATTCCAGAAGGGTTTATTCGACCTAATTGTACCACGTAATCTTTTAAAAAGCGTTCTGAGTGAGTTATTTAAGCTCCACGCCTTTTTTCCTTTGAATCAAAAGGAAAGCAAAATCAAGTAGAGCACTAAGTTCAATTATTTTATTTGTGTTTGTAGCAAAAAAGTAGTTAGTTTAGTGGAATCAAAGTAAATAAGATAATAATGGCGTTTTCTTTGGTGATAGAAGATCTAATTGTAGAAAGAATCAAAACGGAAGTTGAGGATAACTCTTTTTTTGACCTATATTCCTGATTACGAATCAAGAAGCCTTTATCAACAAGAGTGAGTTCTTCCTTTCGTGAAATTAGGAAAATAAAACGAATTTCTTCTTGTCTTAGGTATATAATTTGAAATTTAAATATAGATAATAGAGTTTTGTATCTTTCTCTATCTCCCGAAAAACCATTTTAGCTAAAAATTCATGTTGGATCGGATTCGAACGAATCTTTCGATAATCTGTAAAAAACTCTTTATCTATTTTTCGAAAATTAGAAGACAAGAACAAAAGTAATAAAGTTTATTATCATACATATCTTTCTCATGTAGGAGATGAATAAGTCCATTTATTTAGTTCTACAGTTCTACATTCTTTGCACTTATTATACGTACTCAGTTAGATTTAGATATATAGATACTTAGATCTATACTAAGAATTTCAAATTCTTCAAATTCTATTAATAATAAATATTATCTAATTAGAATTCAAATTCTTAATTTCATTATAATTATTACAAGATATCTTTATTTATATAATAACATAATAACAGATACAAATAGTAAATTGAGGTACCCCTTCTATGACAAATTTGAACCTTCCATCTATTTTTGTGCCGTTAGTAGGCCTAGTCTTTCCGGCAATTGCAATGGCTTCTTTATTTCTTCATGTTCAAAAAAACAAGATTGTTTAGATCCGCTGGGACCCAATCTCATCCATTTTTTTTGAAAACGTGAACTTGTATCATAACACGGATATCTATTTATTGAAATATAGTATAACATGTGATTTCCACCGAACATAAAGGAAAAAACTCTTATGCCTGCAGAAACATGATATATGGATATATTAATTCTAGCAATTTTCAAATAGATCAGGATCGCTGGATGGCTGAAATGTAGTCGGTGAATCTATATGTATATCGATATGTATAGTGGGATCGTATTAAATAAAGAGTATGTTATTATTTTAGATTTAACCAATTTGATGAATTACTCCTAAAGGTTGACATCAAACTAGTGCTAGTTCACCTCAAACTAGTGCTAGTTGATGAGAGTTACTTCGGAAACAAAAAAGTAAAGTCAAATTTCTCTGGGGTATTATCTCAATTCCAATAAAATGCAATCGGGTAAAGTATGACTTGGCGATCAGAACATATATGGATAGAACTTATAACGGGGTCTCGAAAAATAAGTAATTTCTGCTGGGCCTTTATCCTTTTTTTAGGTTCATTAGGCTTCTTATTAGTTGGAACTTCCAGTTATCTTGGTAGAAATTTGATATCTTTTTTTACGCCTCAGCAAATCGTTTTTTTTCCACAAGGAATCGTGATGTCTTTCTACGGAATTGCGGGTCTCTTTATTAGCTCTTATTTGTGGTGCACAATTTCCTGGAATGTAGGTAGTGGTTATGATCGATTCGATAGAAAGGAAGGAATAGTCTGTATTTTTCGTTGGGGATTTCCGGGAAAAAATCGTCGCATATTCCTCCGATTCCTTATAAAAGATATTCAGTCCGTTAGAATAGAAGTTAAAGAGGGTATTTATGCTCGTCGTGTTCTTTATATGG